ATTGGAGATCCCATTTCCGTACCAACTCAAGATATGCTTATTGGACTCTATATATTAACGATCGGGAATCGTCGAGGTATTTGTTCAAATAGGTATAATCCATGTAATCGAAGAAACTATCAAAATGAAACGGTTGACGATAATAAGTATACGAAAGAGAAAGAACCCTATTTTTGTAGTTCCTATGATGCACTTGGAGCTTATCGGCAGAAACGAATCAATTTAGATAGTCCTTTGTGGCTCCGGTGGCGACTCGATCAACGTGTCATTGCCTCAAGAGAAGTTCCCATCGAAGTTCAATATGAATCTTTGGGTACCTATCATGAGATTTATGGGCACTATCTAATAGTAAGAAGTGTAAAAAAAGAAATCCTTTGTATATACATTCGAACAACTGTTGGTCATATTTCTTTTTATCGAGAAATAGAAGAAGCCATACAAGGGTTTTGTCGGGCCTACTCATACGATACCTAAGCTAAGTAATTATGTGATACCGTGGGAATTCGGTTCTCTACGGCTCAACCGGTATCATAATTCCTGAATTTCTACGTGAATCAAGATCGAGGAAAGGAAGTCTTCAAATCACTGACTCAAACCCATTGTCGAATCCTACTCAGCGGAATATGGAGGTACTTATGGCAGAACGGGCCGATCTGGTTTTTCACAATAAAGTGATAGATGCAACTGCCATGAAACGACTTATTAGCAGATTAATAGATCACTTCGGAATGGCATATACATCGCACATCCTGGATCAAGTAAAGACTCTGGGTTTCCAGCAAGCCACTGCTACATCCATTTCATTAGGAATTGATGATCTTTTAACAATACCTTCTAAGGGATGGCTAGTCCAAGATGCTGAACAACAAAGTTTGATTTTAGAAAAGCACCATCATTATGGGAATGTACACGCGGTAGAAAAATTGCGTCAATCCATTGAGATATGGTATGCTACAAGTGAATATTTGAGACAAGAAATGCATCCTAATTTTAGGATGACTGATCCTTCTAATCCAGTCCATATAATGTCCTTTTCGGGAGCTAGAGGAAATGCATCTCAGGTACACCAATTAGTAGGTATGAGAGGATTAATGTCGGACCCACAAGGACAAATGATTGATTTACCCATTCAAAGCAATTTACGCGAAGGACTTTCTTTAACGGAATATATAATTTCCTGCTACGGAGCCCGCAAAGGAGTTGTGGATACTGCTGTACGAACATCAGATGCTGGATACCTCACGCGTAGACTTGTTGAAGTAGTTCAACACATTGTTGTGCGTAGAACAGATTGTGGCACTATCCGAGGTATTTCCGTGAGTCCTCGAAATGGGATGGCGGAAAAAATTTTGATCCAAACACTAATTGGTCGTGTATTAGCAGACGATATATATATGGGTCTACGATGCATTGCCACTCGAAATCAAGATATTGGTATTGGACTTGTCAATCGATTCATAACCTTTCGAGCACAATCAATATATATTCGAACCCCCTTTATTTGCAGGAGTACATCTTGGATCTGTAGATTATGTTATGGTCGGAGTCCCACTCATGGCGACCTGGTCGAATTGGGAGAAGCAGTAGGTATTATTGCAGGTCAATCAATTGGGGAACCAGGGACTCAACTAACATTAAGAACTTTTCATACCGGTGGAGTATTTACAGGTGGTACTGCAGAACATGTACGAGCTCCTTCTAATGGAAAAATAAAATTCAATGAGGATTTGGTTCATCCCACACGTACACGTCATGGACATCCTGCTTTTCTATGTTATATAGACCTGTATGTAACTATTGAGAGTCAAGATATTCTACATAATGTGAATATTCCACCAAAAAGTTTTCTTTTAGTTCAAAACGATCAATATGTAGAATCAGAACAAGTGATTGCTGAGATTCGCGCTGGAACATCCACTTTCAATTTTAAAGAGAGGGTTCGAAAACATATTTATTCTGACTCAGAGGGAGAAATGCACTGGAGTACCGATGTGTACCATGCGCCTGAATATAGATATGGTAATGTTCATCTCTTACCAAAAACAAGTCATTTATGGATATTATCAGGAGGTCCGTGCAGATCCAGTATAGTCACTTTTTCGCTCCACAAGGATCAAGATCAAATGAATGTTCATTCTCTTTCTGTCGAACGGAGATATATTTCTGACCTCTCAGTGACTAATGATCGAGTGAGACACAAATTGTTTAGTTCGGATCCTTCCAGTAAAAAAGGGAAGGGGATTCTTGATTATTCAGGACCTGATCGAATCATATCTAATGGTCATTGGAATTTCCTATATCCTGCCATTCTCCACGAGAATTCTGATTTATTGGCGAAAAGGCGAAGAAATAGATTCATCATCCCATTCCAATATGATCAAGAACGGGAGAAAGAACTAATGCCCCGTTCTGGTATCTCGATTGAAATACCCATAAATGGGATTTTACGTAGAAATAGTATTCTTGCTTATTTCGACGATCCCCGATACAGAAGAAGTAG